AAACTTTTTAAGCAAACAAAAATAACACGTAACAAATGTTTTATAAAAAATGTATTTTTAATAAAAATTATACTTTTTCCTAAATTTTTGATGTTTATCCCTAATTATTTTAGGTTTTTTAAAAAAATTTGTGAATTTATATATTTTTTAAATCATAATTTGGTTTAAGTTGATTTTTTCGTATTAAATATTAATTTTTATAATAAAATATTTTAATAATAATAAGATTATACAATATTATTATTATACTAAAAAGAAAAAAAATAAGAATAAGTTTAATTATTTTTATTTAAATAAAATATTTATATAATGTTTTAATAAATATTTATATTAATATAAATGATATATATATATATATAAATTTAAATATATATATATATATAATAAGTATTTATATTAATATAAATAATATATATTATATATATATAATAAGAATAATTTATTTAATAATTTCACTTACAAATAAATTAATATATAAAACTAAATAATTAATATATTTATATATAATATTAAGTTAACCTTTAATTTTATTAATTTCTATACTCAATTATAAATATTAAATTATTATAATATTCATTATTTATAATATAAATATATTTGAATTAAAGTTTTATATAATATATAAATATAATAAGATTTACAAATTAAATACATGTATATATAAATATAAATTCATATTTGTTTTATTAAGATGTATAATTAAAAAAAAAAAAAAAAAAAAAAAAAGCTTATTCATGTAGTTATTTATTTTATATAGTATATTTTATCTAATATATATTATATTAAGATAATTATATATATACAAATATTTATTTAATATAATTTATTTATTTAAATAATAAGATATATATAAATGTATATATTTAAGCATTTATATAAACTGACAAGGTTCCGCTTGATGAATTTGTGCTTAAGAATCAAAATTGTTAGACTTACATAATTAGTGGGGGCTAGTTTGCTGTCTATTTTCACAAGGTTCCGCTTGATGAATTTGTGCTTAAGAATCAAAATTGTTAGACTTACATAATTAGTGGGGGCTAGTTTGCTGTCTATTTTCTCGTTGATTTGGTTAATTCATTGTAAAACAATAGAATTAATGAAAATTTTCTTCTTTTTCTTCCTTCCTCGAATCAGTGAAACCTCCTGGAGGAAGCTGACAAGGTTCCGCTTGATGAATTTGTGCTATAAAGAGTTTGATTTTAGTTTAAAAAATTAGCTTTAAGAATTTTTTGCATGTAACTTTTTTGAAGATTTAATTTTCTTAAGGATTAAAAATTTAATTTTCAGTGATTAAATTTAATTTAAATTATTTATATAATTTGATTAATTTTTTTATAAATCAGTAAAATGTTATGCCAGCATTCGCGGTTATATTTCATGATTAAGTTAATTTTTTTTGGATTACAGTTTATTTATTTAAAGTTTTTTAATTTAGGTGAAATTTATTATTAAATAAAATATTTTTCTGTTTAGTCTATTGTTTAAACCAGGATTAGATACCCTGTTATTTTAGTTAATTTAAATATCTCCAGTTAGTAATTTAGAATTGAAATTTAAAAAATTTGGCGGTTTAAAAATCTATTTAGAGGAACCTGTAATTTAAATGATAGTCCACGATTTATTTTACCTTAATTAATTTTGTATATCTCTGTCGTTGAGTGTAATGAAAATTTATTTTCTAAGTATTTTTTATTATTTATGTTAGGTCAAGGTGCAATTATATTTGGGTTATTATGGGTTACAATATTTTTATTATTTTGATTTTTAAATTAGTATTTAACTTGAATTTGGATTTAAAAGTAAATTTTTTTATTAATATTTTTGAATAAAGCTCTTATAAATGTACATATCGCCCGTCATTCCCATAAATTGGGACAAGTCGTAACAAAGTAGGTGTACTGGAAAGTGTATCTAGAAACAGAATATTTTTTTTTATTTACAATAAAATTTAAATCATTAAATTGATTTTTTCTGAAATTATATAATTGATTTTAATATTTATTTTATTTTTTAATAACTTTATTTAAATTGTTTATTTAAATTTTAAAAAAATTTTTTTTCTTTAGTTTATTTTACTGAAAAGGAATTTTTTATTTTTTTAGAAGAATATTTTTTTATAGTACCTTTTGTATCAGGGTTAATCAATTTTTTTAATTTATTTATTATTTTCTCGAATAATCAAGATTTAAATTAATTTGTTTTTTAATGTTTTATAATTAATATATAAATTTAGTTTGGTTTCGAAATGAAAGTTCATTTGATTTTATATCTAGTTAATTAAGATTTTAATTTAATTAAGGATTACTATTTAATTAATTATTTTATAATTTTTTTTATTGTATTCTAAATTCAGTAGGGATAAGCTTATTGAATCTTTATAATTATTAATTAATTAATATTTTTTTTAGGTTTAGAATTTGTCTTTATTTAAAGTTTGTAAAAAATTTAAATATTAGTTTTTATTAATTTATATTTTTATTAATTTTAAAAAATTAATTTTTTTTTATTTAATAATAATTAAATTAGTAAATTTATTTATTTTTAATATATGAACTCGGCAAATATAGTTTTTCACCTGTTTAACAAAAACATGTCCTTAAGATTTTATTTTAGGTCAGGCCTGCTCAGTGAATTTTTTTAACAGCCGCGGTATTTTAACTGTGCTAAGGTAGCATAATAATTAGTCTTTTAATTGAGGTCTAGAATGAATGGTTTGATGAAAAAACAGCTTTATTTATTAAATTATTTTGAAATTTATTTTTGATTTAAAAAGATCAAATTTATTTGAGTGACGATAAGACCCTATAGATCTTAAAAATTTAAATTATTTTTTTTTTAGTCGGGGTTTTTAAAAAATTAATATTAAAATTTTTTTGTTGGGGTGACATATAAAATATTAGACTTTATATTTTTTATACAATAATTATTGTTTATTTAGATCCTTTTTTAAGATATAAAGAAAAAGATACCTTAGGGATAACAGCGTAATAAATTTGGAGAGTTCTAATCGATAAATTAGATTGCGACCTCGATGTTGGATTAATTTTAAGTTGTGGGGTAGGTTTTACAATTTTAGGTCTGTTCGACCTTTAAAAAATTACATGATCTGAGTTCAGACCGGCGTGAGCCAGGTTGGTTTCTATCTTCATTTTTTTTTAATTAGTACGAAAGGACTTTTAAATTATAAAATTTATTTTGTTGAAGTTGGCAGAATTAGTGCTTTAAATTTAGAATTTAAAAATGTAAGATTTACATTCAATAAGTGTTTATTTTAAGAATATTATTTTTAATACTATTTATCTTATTAGGTGTAGCTTTTTTTACTTTGTTTGAGCGTAAGGTTTTAGGTTATATTCAATTTCGTAAAGGTCCTAACAAGGTTGGTTATATAGGCTTATTACAACCTTTTTCTGATGCCTTAAAATTGTTTTCTAAAGAGTTTTATTTTTTAAATTTTGGTAATTATATAATTTATTTTATTACTCCTTTTTTTGGGTTAATAATTTCTTTAATAATATGAATTCTTTATCCTTTTTTTTTTAATTTTATTAGATTTTTTTATGGTTTATTATTTTTTTTATGTTGTTCTGGGATAGGAGTTTATATTGTTATAATTTCTGGTTGAAGATCAAACTCTATATATTCTATGCTTGGAGCTATACGTTCAATTGCTCAAAGAATTTCTTATGAGGTTTGTTTTTTTTTAATTATTTTAAGTTTAACTATTTTTTTTGAAAGCTTATGTTTAATTAATTTTATTTTATGTCAAATTTATTCTTGAATAATTTTTTGTTGTTTCCCTTTATTTATGGTTTTTTTTTCTTGTTGTTTGGCTGAAACAAATCGTTCTCCTTATGATTTTTCTGAGGGAGAATCTGAATTAGTTTCTGGATTTAATGTTGAATATAGTTCTTTCATATTTTCTTTATTTTTTTTGTCTGAATATACTAACATTATATTTCTTAGATTTTTAATAGTTATTATATTTTTTGGGGGGGATTCTTTTAGTTTTTTTTTTTTTTTAAAGTTTATATTTATAATTTTTATTTTTATTTGAGTTCGTGCTACTTTTCCTCGTTATCGATATGATAAATTAATATATCTTTCTTGAAAATGTTATTTACCTTTAGTTTTAAATATTTTTGTTTATTTTATCTGTATGAAGGTTTATTTTTATTTCATTTTTTTTAGTATATAATAAGTTAATAGAAAATTATTCTTTTTTATATTTTCAAGATATAAATACTTTAAAAAGTTAATTAACTTAATTAAATTTTATCTCATTTTTTTGATATTAGAGGTAATAGTAAGAACATTATAAAATAAATGATTGTTAGTGTTTGTCCTGTAAAAATATAAGGTTCTTCAACGGGTCGTGCTCCAATTCATGTTAAAAGAATAAAAGAATTAATAAGAGTTCAAAAGCAAATTTTATTTACTGGATAAAATATATTTCTTTGAAATTTATTATTTATTGAGATGGGTAAAAATAATAAAATTAAAATTGATATAATTAATGCGATTACACCTCCTAATTTATTGGGAATAGATCGTAAAATAGCGTATGCGAATAAAAAATATCATTCTGGTTGAATGTGAATAGGTGTAATTATGGGGTTAGCTATTCTAAAATTTTCTGGGTCTGTAAGTATAAACGGGTTCAAATTAATAATTATAGAAAAAATTGATAAAGAGATAATGAATCCTGTAATATCCTTAATTGTAAAGTAAGGGTGAAATGGAATTTTATCAATATTATTTTTTGAACCAATAGGGTTAGAAGAACCTGTTTCATGTAAAAATATTAAGTGAATAATAACTATTATTGAAATAATAAAGGGTAAAATAAAATGGAATGTAAAAAACCGGTTAAGTGTGGGGTTATCAACAGCAAAACCCCCTCAGATTCATTGAACAATTCTTTCTCCTAGGTAAGGAATTGCTGAAATTAAATTAGTAATAACTGTTGCTCCTCAAAATGATATTTGTCCTCAAGGTAAAACGTAACCTATAAATGCTGTAGCTATAAGAGTTAAAAGAATTAAAGTTCCTGATGTTCAAGTTTTTTTTAATTTAAATGACCCATAATATAATCCTCGTCCTGTATGTAGATAAATAAAAACAAAAAATATAGATGCTCCGTTTGCATGTAAATTTCGTATTATTCATCCATAATTTACGTCACGTATAATATGAATAATTCTTTTAAATGCATTTAAAATATTTGGTGAGTAATGTATAGCTAGAAAAATTCCTGAAATAATCTGAATAAATAAACACATACCTAATAATGAACCAAAATTTCATCATGATGAAATATTTGAGGGTGATGGTAAATCAATTAGGAAATTATTAATAAAAAGTTTTTTACGTGTTGGTTTAAACATAAGTTTTTTTTAGGGGTCCTTCAAATGATGAAGCAATATTATTAACTGAAATTATTGTAATTAATAAAATTAACATTATTAAAATTGTAATTAAATTTTTATTTAAATTAAAAAATTTAAATGTTGATTGAGTTTCTTGAAATTCCTGAAAAATTATTTTTTTTTCTTCTATTTTTATTATATATTCATATTCAAAATTGTAAAGTTGTTTATAATTTATAATTAGTATTATAATTGATATAAATAAAATTAATTTGGTTGAGGTTTTAAGTTTTATTATTTCAAATTTTTCATTTGATGAAATTCTTGCTATGTATATAAATATTACTATTATTCCTCCAATAATTGTAATAAATAAAATGTATCTGTATCATGTTGATTCTAAACATTTAAATATATATATTGAAATTAATGTAGTTTGAATTAATAATGAGAATCCTAAAGTTACCGGATGTTTTAATAAAGGAACAATAATAATAAAAATTAATATAGTTATTTTAATTCAGTAAATATTTTAATAAAAATATTAGTTTTGGAGACTAATGATGAAAGGGTTTTCTTTACTGATTTTTATTTAAAATTGTTTTAAAGAATTTAAATTCTAATATTGATTTACAAAATCATTGTTTTTTTTAAACTATAAAAACTCAAATAAAACTAATGTCAATATTTTTATTAATTTTTTTTTCAGGTATATTAGGTTTGTTTTTTGTTCGCAAGTATTTCTTACTATCTTTGTTGATGATTGAATTTATATCTATTGCTTTATATGGTATATTAAATTTTTATTTTATTTTTTTTTTATATGAAAATTTTTTTAGAATTATTTTTTTAGTGTTTGCAGTTTGTGATGGTGTAATTGGTTTATCTTTAATAGTTTATTTAGTTCGAAAGGATTCTTTTGAATATATAATAAGATTAAGATTATGTTAAAGTTTATTTTTTATTTATTATTATTGACTCCTTTAATATCAAATTTAATAATATATGTATTTAGACTTTTTTTTTTTTTTTTTTTTTTTTTTTTAAAAAATTTTTTTTTTTTTGATTTTTGCTATATTTCTTATATTTTTGGAATAGATTATATTTCTTTTAATTTTATTTGTTTAAGAATTTGAGTTTGTTTAATGATTTCATTATCCTTAATTTCATTTAGTTTAAATTATAAAGAACTTTATATTTTTTATATTAATTTTATTTTAATTTTTATGTTTATTGTATTTTCTGTGATAGATTTTTTTTATTTTTATTTTTTTTTTGAAGGGAGAATAATTCCGGTTTTTTTAGTACTTTTTGGTTGAGGGTATCAACCTGAACGATTAAATGCAGGCTATTATTTAATTTTTTATACACTTTTTGGTTCTTTTCCTCTTTTGTTGATTATTATTTATGTTATAGGTCTAAATGGAAGATTTTCTTATTTTTTAGATTACAAGTTTGATAGAAATATTTTAATATTTTTATTACTTTTTTCTTTTTTTATTAAGTTTCCTATATTTGGTTTACATAATTGACTACCCAAAGCTCATGTAGAAGCACCTGTTGGTGGTTCTATAATTTTGGCTGGTGTTTTATTAAAATTAGGAGGTTACGGTATTATTCGTTTATTAAAGTTTTTATATAATTTTATTTTTGATTTTGGGTTTATTTTTATTGGGTTAAGTTTATGGGGTTGTATTTTAATTAGAATAATTTGTTTAATTCAGAGTGATTTAAAAATATTAATTGCTTATTCTTCCGTTTGTCATATGTCTTTAGTAATTATTGGTTTATTTACAATAAGAAGATGTGGTTTATTAGGTTCTTTAATTTTAATAATTGGTCATGGATTTGTTTCTTCAGGATTATTTTTTCTTGTAGGAATTGTATATAATCAATTTAATAGACGTAGATTTTTTATTTTGAAAGGGTTAATTGGACTTATACCTTCTTTATCTTTATTTTGATTTATATTTTGTGTAATAAATATGTCTTGTCCACCTTCAATTAATCTTTTTTCTGAAATTTTAATTGTAATTAGATGTTTATCTTGAAGATTATACACACAATTATATTTATTTATTATTTTATTTTTATCAGCTTGTTATAGTTTAACAATTTTTTTTTTAACTCAACATGGATATTCAAGAAGATTAACTAAAATTATTCATTGTTGTTATTTACATGAATATTTAATTTTATTTTTGCATGGATTTCCTGTATTTTTTGTTATTTTTAGTTTAAATTTTTTTTTTTAATTTACATATATAAAAATAAAATAAAATAAAATAAAAAATAATTTGATTTTTTATTTAATAAAATTAGTTCTTTTAGTTTAACTTTAAAATTTTGATTTGTGGAATCAAAGATCTTTTTGAGGAGGAACCGTGTTATTTAGATTAAATTGTTTTTTTTTTTTTTTTTTTTTTTTTTTTTTTTTTTTTTTTTTTTTTTTTTTAGTATTTATTTTTATGAATTTGAAGCTGCATTTTTTTTTGAATGGTTATTTTATGATTATAACGGTTATATTTATACTTTTATTATTTTATTTGATTGAATTTCATTAATTTTTATGTCTTTTGTATTTTTAATTTCTGGATGTGTATTTTTTTATAGAATTGGTTATATGGAAGGGGATAAAAATTTTATTCGTTTTTTTTATTTAGTATTTATGTTTGTGTTTAGAATAATTTTTTTTATTATGATTCCTGATTTGGTTTGTCTACTTTTGGGTTGGGATGGTTTAGGTTTGGTTTCCTATTGTTTAGTTATTTATTATAATAATTCTAATAGATTGATTTCTGGATTATTAACTGTTTTTATTAATCGTTTTGGTGATGTATTTTTAATTTTATCTATTGGTTTGTTTTTTAATTTTGGTTGTTGACATTTTTTTTTGTATAATTATTTTTTTGATTTAAGTATTAATACTTTAATTTATTTAATTTTGTTTGCGTCTTTTACTAAAAGAGCTCAATTTCCTTTTTCATTTTGGTTACCTTGTGCTATGGCGGCTCCTACACCAGTTTCTTCATTGGTTCATTCTTCAACTTTAGTTACTTCTGGTATTTATTTATTAATTCGTTTTAATAATTATTTAATTTATTTTAATACTTGATTTTTAATATATATTTCTTTAATTACCATATTTCTTTCTAGTTTAAATGCTTTTTTAGAAAATGACTTGAAAAAAATTATTGCTTTTTCTACATTAAGACAATTAGGATTTATATTTTTTATTCTTTCTTTAGGTTGTTTAACTTTATGTTTTATTCATTTGTTGATTCATGCAATTTTTAAATCTCTTTTATTTCTTTGTTCAGGATATTTTATTCATTGTTTTTTAGGTAGACAGGATATTCGTTTTATAGGTGGAATTTTGAATCAGTGTCCTTATGTTTCTTCTTGTTTTTTTGTTTCTTTACTTTGTTTATGCGGATTTCCTTTTTTTTCTGGATTTTATTCAAAGGATTTTGTTTTAGAACTTTTTTATTTAATAGAGTCTATAAGATTAACTTTTTTTTTTTTTTTTTTTTCTATTAGTTTAACTTTTTTTTATAGAATTCGTTTAATTTATTATTTATTTTATTGTAATTGTTTTTTTTTTCCTCTTTTAAATTTCAAATATAGATTTTATATAAATTTTTCCATAGTTTTTTTATATTTATTTTCTTTATTTATTGGTTCTTTCATGTACTGATTGTTTGTTGATTTTATTTTTTTTATTGATTTTAAATTTAAAATTTTTCCTTTGTTTTTATCTGTTTTTTCTTTATTTTTATGTTTTAATATTTTTGGTGATTTTATATATTTTTTTTCTGGTCATTTAATTTTTTTTTTTGGTTCAATATTTTATTTAAATTATTTTTCTTCTTATTTTATTTTAAGTCGTTTTTTTTCTTTTTCTTATTTATCAAATAATATTATTGATAATGGTTGATTGGAGTATTTTTTAACAGGTGGATTAGTTGGTTTTTTAAATTGACTTTCTCATTTATTAGAATATTTTTTTTTTAATAGATTTTATTTATATATGGTTTCTTTTTTTATATTTATTTTATTATATTTATTTTTTATTTAATTAATTTGTTAATTTTATTTGAATTATCTGAATAGCTTAATTAGAAAGTTTAACGTTGAAAATGTTAAGATAGATTTTTATCTTTTAGATATTTATATTTATAAAAAGTTAATTATTTATTTTTATATTGAAAATATAATGTTTTTATTAAACTATATAAATTAAGAATAAAGTGATTTAACACTATAAAGATAGTTAGCAGCTTCTTATTATTATTCTTTTAATAGGGATTTAGTCCAATTTTTTCATTAACAGTGAAAAGCTTCTTTTTTAGCTTCAATTAATTTTTTTTAAGTATGGAGATTTTATCTCTAAATTTAAGTCGAAATTAAATTGTATTATACTTCTTTACTCTAAGAGAAATTGATTTATCAATACTTTTTTCTTGCAATGAAAATGTTATAATTAACTATTCTCCTTATTTTGATCATTCTAGTAATCCATTTTTTCATTCATGAATTAATCCTATAATTAAAATTATTAAAATTATTGTTGATGAAATTATTCACTCTTTTAAAATTGATAACTTTGTTTGGTAAATTGGCAAAATAATTGAAATTTCAACGTCAAAAATTAGGAAAATTGTTGCAATTAAAAAAAAATGTGTAGAAAATGATTTTCGTGGTGATGACAATGAGTTAAATCCACATTCAAAAGGTGAATTTTTTTCTCGTCTTAATTTTGTTTTTTTTGAGATTATTATTGTTAATCAAAATACAATATTTGAAATAATTAAAATTGTTAAAGATGAATAAAAAATTTTTATTATTCTTTTAAATATTTAACCTTTTGATTGGAAGTCAATTATACTTATTATACTAAAAGAATTTTATTTATTTATTTACCTCATCAATAAATTGAAATGTACAGGAATAATCAGACTACATCTACGAAGTGTCAGTATCAAATTGATGCCTCTAAACCTAAGTGATGATTTTTTGAGAAATGAAGTTTTTTTAATCGTAATAATATTACACACAAAAATATTGTACCAATAATCACGTGAATTCCATGAAATCCAGTTGAAATAAAAAATGTTGATCCATAAACAGAATCTGTAATAGTAAATTCTGATTCTGAATATTCTCATTTTTGTAAAATTGTAAAATAGATACCCAATAAAATTGTTATCATTAATAATTTTATTGTTTTTATTATTTTATTTATAAGAAGTATATGATGCATTCATGTAATTGTGGCTCCTGAAGATAATAAAATGATTGTATTTAGTAATGGTACTTCTATTGGATTAAATGAATTAATTGATTTTGGTGGTCAGTTTATACCAATTTCAATTGAAGGAGATAAACTTGAATGAAAAAATCCTCAGAAGAATGATGAAAAAAATATAACTTCTGAAATAATAAATAAAATTATACCTATTTTTATTCCTGAAATTACTTTTATTGTGTGATTTCCTTGAAAGGTTGATTCTCGAGTTACATCCCGTCATCATAAAATTGCACATATTATTGTTATAATAGTTCCAATAATTATGGATAAATTATTTTTTTTGTATATTCATATTGTTATACCTAATATTATAGAAAATATATTTAATGATGATAGGATTGGTCATGGACTTTTTGTAACTAAATGAAAAGGGTGATTTTTTTTCATAAGGAATTTCTCTAGAATATAAGTTGATTAAAGTTGCAAATACATAAGATTGAATAATTGAGATTGCTGATTCAAATAATATTAATATAATTTGAATTGGTAAGATAAATATTATAATTTTAATTGAATTTATGTTTCCTAATAAAGTTATTAATAAGTGTCCTGCAATTATATTTGCTGTAAGTCGAACTGAGAGAGAAATTGGACGAATAATATTTCCTGTAGTTTCAATAATAATTATTATTGGTATAATGGGTGAAGGTGTTCCAATTGGAAGTAGATGTTTAAATATTGAGTCTGAAAATTTTATTCAACCATAGATCATTAATATTAATCATGTTGGAATTGAAAGAGATATAGAAATCGAAATGTGACTTGTAGCAGTGAAGATATATGGAAATAAACCTATAAAATTGTTAATTATAATAAATATTATAATTCTTAATGATAAATATATTATTTCTTTGTGTTTAGAAGAGTTTGAAAATTCATTAACTATTTTATTTAAAAATTTTTTTTTAATTATAATTGGTCGTGATTTTTTTAGTCAAAAATTTATTGGTAGTAAGATTAAAGGTAAAACTATAATTCTTCAGTTTAATTGTAAAAAAAATGATGTAGGATCAAATGATGAAAATAATCTTGTTATCATGAAATTTTGTTTTTTAACGTGATTTTTTTTTTTTTTTTTTTTTTTTTTTTTTTTTTTTTAAATTCTAAGTTTGAAAAAATTTGGGTTGTTACAGCTGAAGATATAATTAAGATTAATGTTCATCATATTGGTGATATTTGTGGAATCAAGAAGTACAATAATTATTGTATTTTTTATTTGACAATTAAATATTTTTTATTAAATTAACTCCTTTCATTAAGAGTATACGATAAATACTATATTTTGGTTTAAGAGACCATTACTTTCTTTTCAGTCACTTAATGGGTTAGTATTCATTATTATTTATTTAATTTGTTTTTATTCATTTAATAAATGATTTTATATTAATTCTTTCTATAGAAATTGGTATAAATCTGTGGTTTATTCCACAGATTTCAGAACATTGTCCAAAAAATACTCCTGGTTTTTTTAATAAAATTGAAGATTGGTTTAGTCGTCCTGGAATAGCGTCTATTTTTAATCCAAGGGATTGAATTGTTCATGAGTGAATTACGTCAGATGATGAAATAATTATTCGTGTTTGAGTTAAAAAGGGTAAAATTAAACGATTAGTAACTTCTAGTAATCGAAATTCACTAGTTTTTGGTTTATTAATTATATATGATTCAATTTCTATTTTTTTTTTATCTGAATATTCATAGGTTCAGTATCATTGATGACCTATTACTTTAACTGTAATTGATGGATTAATTATTTCTTCTATAATGTAAAGAATTTTAAGTGAAGGTAAAGCAATAAAAATTAATGTTACTGCTGGAATTACAGTTCACAATGTTTCTAAAAATTGGTTTTCTAAAATGTTTCGTCTAGAAAATTTTCTTTTTAATATTATTGATATTATTATTATTACTATAATTATAATAAATATAATAATTATTATAGTATGATCATGAAATATAATAAGTTGTTCTATAATTGGTCTTGCTCTATTTATTAAGTTAAATTTTATTCATGTAGTTATTTCTAAGGAAATATAAATTTATGAATGAATTTTAAGCTCATGACACTTTTCTGCCACTCTTAGAATTTATTTAGGATGGGTAATTCATTAAATGAGTGTTCAGATGGTGGTATATTTATTATTCATTCAATTGAGGACAAATTATTATTTTTGAATAGTGGAATACGTTTGAATATTATTCTTTCTCAAATAATAAATAAAAATATTATAATTCTTAGAGTTGAAATTATTGATCCTGTAGATGAAATATAATTTCATAAGAATATTGTGTCTGGGTAGTCTGAATATCGTCGTGGTATACCTGACAGACCTAAAAAATGTTGTGGGAAAAAAGTTAAATTTACTCCTATAAACATTATAAAAAACTGAATTTTTAGTCATTTTTTGTTTATAATTATTCCTGTAATCAATGGAAATCAGTGAATTAATCTGGCTATAATTGCAAATACTGCACCTATTGATAACACATAATGAAAGTGTGCTACAACATAATAGGTGTCGTGAATAACAATATCAATTGATGAATTGGCTAGAATTACTCCTGTTAATCCACCTATAGTAAATAAAAATACGAATCCTAAGGATCATATTATTTGAGGTGAATAAATTTTAGATCTACCTTGGATAGTTGCAATTCATCTAAAAATTTTAATACCTGTAGGTACAGCAATTACTATAGTGGCTGATGTAAAGTAAGCTCGAGTATCAACATCTATACCTACAGTAAATATGTGATGAGCTCAAACAATAAATCCTAAAATTCCAATTGAAATTATAGCGTAAATTATACCTAAATGTCCAAATGTAATATTTTTTCCTCTTTCTATTATAATGATATGTGAAATGAGACCAAATCCTGGTAAGATTAAAATATATACTTCTGGGTGTCCAAAAAATCAAAATAAGTGTTGATATAAGATAGGATCTCCTCCACCTGATGGATCAAAAAATGATGTATTAAAATTTCGGTCTAAAATTAGTATTGTAATAGCTCCTGCTAGAACTGGTAGAGAAATTAAAAGTAAAATGGCTGTAATTAATACAGATCAACACAATAAAGGAGTTTTTTCAAATGTTATACCTATAGTTCGTATATTTATAATTGTTGAGATAAAATTGATTGCACCAAGGATTGAACTAATTCCTGCAATATGTAATGAAAAAATGGTTAAATCAACTGATGGCCCTGAATGGGCTATCTGGCTAGAGAGAGGGGGGTAAACTGTTCATCCAGTTCCTGACCCTGAACCTGAAGTTGATCTTGAGATTAATAGTGTAATAGATGCAGGTAATAATCAAAATCTTATATTATTTATTCGAGGAAAAGCTATATCTGGTGCACCAATTATTAATGGAATTATTCAATTTCCAAATCCTCCAATTATAATGGGTATTACTATGAAAAAGATTATTACAAATGCGTGTGATGTAACAATAGTATTGTATAGTTGGTCATTTTTAATAAGTGAGCCTGGTTGAGATAACTCTATTCGAATAATCAATCTTATTATTGTTCCTAAAAGGCCTGATCATAAACCGAATAAAAAATATATTGTACCAATATCTTTGTGGTTGGTAGAAAATATTCATTTATGCATGTTCAGATGGGATGTCTGATTTAAGTGATAAATTGTAAATTTATTTAAGGTTTTTACCTCTCATCAATTAATATTCTGGTCTTAAATTTACTTAAATTGCAAATTTAAGGTTGCTAAAATAATAAGCTAAGGCTTATACATTTTATATAATTTTAACTTTGAAGGTTAATAGTTTAAATTAACTTAAATCCTCTTAATTAGGTTTCAGTATAAGGAAATAAGTAAGGCCTGTAAAGTTAATTATAATTTCTAATTCATTAAAATCTTTTTTTTTAAAAAATTTTTTTTTTGTTGTTTGATTTATAAGGGTTGAAGACAAGATCTTTATATAAATGAAAGTTGAAATAATAGTTGAAATCATTATAGTTATTGAAATTAAATAAGATAAATCATTTATTTTATTTAAAATTATTCATTTTGGGAAAAATCCTAGTATTGGGGGTATACCTCTTATTGAGATTATATTAATTGTTAAGTTTAATTTTGTTAAAAGATTTTTTTCTGTAATTTGATTTAAAAACATAATATTGTAGGATTTTATTTTTTTTATTAACATTAGATTTAAAAATATATAAATTGAAAATGATATTAAAAATATTTTTTTTGAAATAAATATTGAGTATACTATTCAGGGTGAATTATAAATAGATGAGTATCTAATAATTTTTTTTATTGAATTTGTTTTTAATATTATGATTGGTGCAAATAGTAACGATAATATTATTGGTATTAAAGTTAATTTTAAATTAATTATTTGGGGGATAATTAATGTTGGAGTAAGTTTTTGAATAGTATTTATTATTAAACAATTTATTCATGTAAGTTTTTCTATTAATGAAATGATTCATATATGGAATGGAATTATGCCTATTTTTATTATTAATCTTAATATTAATAAATTTTCAAAATTAATGGGGGTTTTAATTTTTAAATTTATAATTATTGATAATAATATTGTAAGTGACGATAGGCTTTGGATAATGAAATATTTTATTGACTGATCTTTTATTTTTTTTGTTTTGGTGATAATTGGTAGGAATGAAATTATGTTAATTTCTATTCTTATTCAGGTTATTATAAAACTTGACGAAGAATATACTATAATTGTTGTAGTAATTAAAATTATTAAAAATATTATTTTTGTTGAATTTATTAAAATTAAAAAGAGAAATTAAAATTTCATAAATGGGTTATGAGCCCATTAGCTTAATTTAGCTTATCTTTTTACAATATAATGTAAGATGCATAAGGAATTTTGAATTCTTTAGTATTGGTTTAATTCCAATGTTTGTAAATAATGAGAGTAAATAATTTTACTTTTTTTATTACATCAAAATAACCCTTTAGTCAGGCATCTCATT